GTCCTAAGTTCTTCCTTTCAATCCAAGTCGAGGTAATCGTTTCTATGGTAGGGCTAACGAGATTTCTTTTGCTTAAGGCTAGGCGTATAGATAGGTTTCTGGATCTCGAGATTCGTTTCATTTCTCTGGCTAGGAATAATAAAAAAAAACTAGGAATAGCTGATTCTAGATCAATATCAATAAAAAGCAGGTTCTAGGGCAAGTGAATTTGAAAGCAGTCTCTTTTAAAGAGAGTTAGAAAAGCCAATCCAGTTGTTTCCTTGCAGCCAGTGGATGAGAGTGCCCTTACATATAGTTCCAGGCCAGTTCCTGTTTAAGTTGGAGTTTCCTATGGAAAAGGCAAAATTTCCTATGCTTAAAGAGTTTCCATAACCAGGCCTAAGCGTGAACCTATCCAATTTCAGTGCCATATGAGTCAAGAGCTAGAGCAATAAAGTAGGGATTTTAGGAAAGCGGATTATCTTCTCGGGGAAGCGGTGCTCTTTCGCATAAGCCCTTTGTTAAGTAAGGTGATGGTGCTCTTTATCTGCTGCTTTCCCTCCTGGCAAGTGACAACAAGAAAAGAAGTGAAGTAAGCTCCCCCCGATACAAGCGAGCTAAGGGGCTTGAAGTTATCCCAATACCAGAGAGACACTTCACAGAGTGTGATACTAATGGTTAGGGGGATGGTAGTAACCCAACTGCAAGCACATGAACTCGCTATACCAATAGTTCTCTGCCCGCAACCCCAGCTCCTACTTCGAATGATAGAACGATTCGAAAGGAGCAAGAAAACGTATGCGCGTGACAGCAAGAAAATGGATGCAGCAAGAAAACGTATGTGCGTGACTAACGCGCAACGGCTTTCGCGCTAGTGCGCTCATCCGCTGCTTGTTGGGATGGACAACGAAGTGTATCGATCCTCCCCGGCCTCTTCTCTTTTTAGTGGGTGAGGAGCTCTATAGTCCAGGTGCACTTCTTCGTAGAATTCCCAGTATCTCTCGGCGTATCACCAGTATTTCCTTCCGGTGATTCATCGATTGTATCTCTGAGGCCTATCGCCAGTATCTCTTACCTGTTCGGGTCATTCTCCCATTCTTCGATCTCTAGATCGAGTTGCTAGCTTCTTGTCTACCAGTCCTGGATGTAGATTCTCGACGAATCAGCGGTATTTCCTTCGTCATTTGATTTGTTCTCCGATGCCAATCTCTCTCTTGTTACCGAGCTAGAAGCTAATCGAAGCATGATTCAACCAATCAATGTTGTTTTTTCTGATATCAATGCTAGCATCTCTTGTTTGGTGATCTGTACTGAGGTGTTCGCAAGGAGCTATGCCCAAGGGGGAGGGTGTCGAGAGCGAGGATCCATTTTCTGCATCTCGAATGGTTTAGTAACCCGCTCTTGTAGCTCTTGTTCCTATGTTATGAAGCTAGGATTCCTCTTGTTCTTCTCTTGAGCTTGTAAAGGAGCCTCAACCTTGGTATCGACGAATCACCAGTCTTTCTTTTAGGGTATTATCCGCTGGAGATCTGGTGTTGTAGTTTATTGTTAGCTGGGCCTAGGAGCCAACCCCGAAGCCAAGGTCGAACGCAAGCCCGAAGCGAACCCAAGCTTAAGGAGCTCTGAGCCCCAAGCCAGCACTTGCTACTCTCTTGTTGGTGATCGTGTTTGGTAGCTCTTCGGTGTATCGACATCCCGGTTTTCCACTCGATAGATCCCGCAAATATGCTGCTAATTCGTGGGTGCCTATTCTTCGATCCAAACTGGTGATTCCCTTCTCTAGTAAAGATTCCCTTCTCTAGTCAGGAATGGAGTCAGGGATGCCCAACTCAAGATAAGTCCTAAGGTTCTGTTAAAGTATCCTTAATAGCATCTCTTTCTCTAGAATCCTGGCTTGTAGATCTTTGGCGAATCAACAGGGTTTCTTTCGTAATTAGGTTGTTCTCCGAACCTTGTTTGTTACTGAGCTGGGTAACTCAAACCCTATCCCCTTCCTTTCTTAATAGTAGATAGATGTAGAGCTGGAGACTCCCTCGATAGGGCATCTCAATCTGGCTCTCAATCTATCGTGTAAGGAACGAAGACCATAGGCATAGGGTAATAGCTCCTTACTTGTAATTGAGATAGGGGCTCGTTCGATACAAGTATTTCGTTTCGATCTCCTCCCTCTCTTCTTTCTATAAAGAATTCTCAAAAAAGGAGTCAACCTGTCTAAACTTCTCTACAAAAGTCTTCCCCTCGCTGCTGGTCTTTAAACTTGCAACTGCTATCTAAGTCTAAGACAAGAGATTTTTCTTACTCTGGTCTGAAAGAGTTCACGATCCAATTCATTCCCTAAAATCGGATGACACAAGGCGAACTAGAATAGGCTGATTGATCCAGGTAGCGACAGGCTCCAATCGAAAGGAACCGCGCGTACGCTAGAAAGACGTATAGGCAAGCCTTTCTTTATGATCATATGGATCGCTTTTCGTGACTTTTCTTTCCATAGGCATAGATTGCAGTCTAACCAGCTTTCTCA